ATCACACATTGATCAATCAAAGAGAGATTCAGCAACTAAAAGAAAGATCGATTCTTTGTTGGGATCCTTCCTTTCTTCAAACGGAACGAACAGAGATAGAATCAGAGCGATTCCCTAAAAACCTTTCTGGATATTCCTCAATGTACCGACTATTCATGGAACGTGAGAAGGAGATGAATAATCATCTGCTTCCGGAAAAAATCGAAGAATTTCTTTTGAATCCTGCAAGAGCCAATCGTTCTTTTTTCTCTGACAGATGGTCAGAACTTCATCTGGGTTCGAATCCTACTGAGAGGTCCACTAGAGATCAGAAATTGTTGAAGAAAGAACAAGATGTTTCTTTTGTTCTTTCCAGGCGATCGGAAAATAAAGAAATAGTTAATATATTAAAGAGAATTATTTACTTACAAAATACCGTCTCAATTCATCCTATTTCATCAGATCCGGGATGTGATATGGTTCCGAAGGATGAACTGGACAGTTCCAATAAGATTTCATTCTTGAACAAAAATCCGTTTTTTGGTTTATTTCATCTATTTCATGACCGGAGCAGGGGGGGATACACGTTACACCACGATTTTGAATTAGAAGAGATATTTCAAGAAATGGCAGATCTATTCACTCTATCAATAACCGAGCCGGATCTGGTGTATTATAAGGAATTTACTTTTTCTATTTATCCCTCCCGATTGGAACAAAAACAATTCTTGAATGAGGTATTCAACTCCAGGGATGAATTGAAAAATCAATCTTTATTGGTTCTACCTCCTCAACCAAAAATAGTGTTATTTGCTAGCAACAACATAATGGGGGCAGTCAATCAATATAGATTTATGCGGAATCTGATTCAAATCCAATATAGCACCTCTGGTTACAGAAGAAATGTATTGAATCGATTCATTAAAAAGAATCGATTCGATCGCAACTTGGAATATGGAATTCAAAGGTATCAAATAGGAAATGATACTCTGAATCATAGAATTCTAATGAAATACACGATCAACCAACATTTATCAAATTTGATGAAAAAGGGTCAGAAGAAATGGTTCGATCTTCTTATTTTGATTTCTCAAACGGAGAGATCCATGAATTGGGATCCTGATGCATATAGATACAAATGGTCCAATGGGAGCAAGAATTTCCAGGAACATTTGGACCATTTCATTTCTGAGCAGAATAGCCGTTTTCAAGTAGTGTTCGATCGATTACAATTACATATTAATCAATATTCGAGTGATTGGTCTGAGGTTATCGACAAAAAATATTTGTCTAAGCCACTTTCTTTCTTTTTGTTCAAGTTTCTTCTCTTTTTGTCTAAGCCACTTTCGTTCTTTTTGTCTAACTCACTTCCTTTTTTCTTTGTGAGTTTCGGGAGTATCCCCATTCATAGGTCCGAGATCCACATCTATGAATTGAAAGGTCCGAATGATCCACTCTGTAATCAGTTGTTAGAATCAATAGGTCTTCAAATCTTGAAAAAATGGAAACCCTTATTATTGGATGACCATGATACTTCCCAAAAATCGAAATTCTTGATCAATGAAGGAACAATATCACCATTAAAGAATTGCAAGAAATCTTTTGATAACACGGATTCCTATTTCTCAATGATATCCCACGATCAAGACAATTGGCTGAATCCCGTGAAACCATTTCATAGAAGTTCATTGATATCCTCTTTTTATAAAGCAAATCGACTTCGATTCTTGAATAATCGATATCACTTCGGCTTCTATTGTAACAAAAGATTTCCTTTTTATGTGGAAAAGGCCTGTATCAATAATTATGATTTTACGTATGGACAATTCCTCAATATCTTGTTCATTCGCAACAAAATATTATATTTTTGCGGTGGTAAAAAAAAACATGCTTTTTTGGAGAGAGATACTATTTCACCAATCGAGTCACAGGTATGTAACATATTGACTAACGATTTTCCGCAAAGTGGCGACGAAGGGTATAACTTGTACAAATCTTTCCATTTTCCAATTCGATCCGATCCATTCGTTCGTAGAGCTATTTACTCGATCGCAGACATTTCTGGAACACCTCTAACAGAGGTACAAATAGTCAATTTAGAAAGAACTTATTGTCAACCTCTTTCAGATATGAATCTACCTGTTTCAGAAGGGAAGAACTTGCATCAGTATCTCAATTCAAACATAGGTTTGATTCACACTCCATGTTCTGAGAAATATTTACCATCCGAAAAGAGGAAAAAACGGAGTCCTTGTCCAAAAAAATGCCTTGAGAAAAGGCAGATGTATAGAACCTTTCAACGAGATAGTGCTTTTTCAACTCTCTCAAAATGGAATCTATTCAAAACATATATACCATGGTTCCTTACCTCGACAGGGTACAAATATCTAAATTTCATATTTTTAGATACTTTTTCAGACCTTTTTTTTCATAATATTATGCATAGATTACATATATCATATCTTAAGATTGCATTGTGGAAGATACAATGCAATCTTAAGATATGGAATCGGATAAGTGAGATTCGGACTAATTGTTTACATAATCTTCTTCTATCCGACGAAATTTTTCATCAAAATAATGAGTCACTATTGATATCGACACATCTGAGATCGCTAAATGTTTGGGAGTTACACTATTCAATCCCTTTCCTTCTTCTTGTTGCTGGATATCTCGTTTATACACATCTTCTCTTTGTTTCTCGAGTCTATAGTGAGTTACAGACAGAGTTCGAAGAGGCCAAATCTTTGATGATTCCATCATACATCATTGAGTTGCGAAAACTTCTGGATAGGTATCCTATACCTGACCTGGATTCTTTCTGGTTAACGAAACTCTTTCTAGTTGTTCTGGAACCAGTCGTAGATTTTCTACAACTAATATGGGATATTGTTGTTTCTGATGACGACATGGTATGGGATGTTGGTCCCGTTTATGGGGTCGAATCAATACGTTCTAATAAGAAATATTGGAATCTCATCGATCTCATAAGTATCATACCAAATCCCATCAATCGAATCACTTTTTATATAAATACGAGACATATAAGTCATACAAGTAAAGTGATCCATTCCTTGATAATAAAAAGAAAAACCGGGAATGGTGCGTGGATTGATAATAAAATAGAATCCTGGGTCTTGAACAGTGATTCGATTGATGATAAAGAAAGAGAATTCTTGGTTCAGTTCTCTACCTTAACGACAGAAAAAAGGATTGATCAAATTCTATTGAGTCTGACTCATAGTGATCATTTATCAAAGAATAACTCTGGTTATCAAATGATTGAACAACCGGGAGTAATTTACTTACGATACTTAGTTGACATTCATAAAAAGGATCTAATGAATTATGAGTTCAATACATCCTGTTTAGCAGAAAGACGGATATTCCTTGCTCATTATCAGACAATTATTTATTCACAAACCCTGTGGGGGGCTAATAGTTTTCATTTCCCATCTCATGGAAAACCCTTTTCGCTCCGCTTAGCCCTACCCCCCCCTAGGGGTATTTTAGTGATAGGTTCTATAGGAACTGGACGATCCTATTTGGTCAAATACCTAGCAACAAACTCCTATGTTCCTTTCATTACAGTATTTATGAACAAGTTCCTGAAGAATAATCTTGAGGATTTTTTTATTGATGAGGGTGAGGACGAGCTTGACGATGGTGACGATATTGATGATAGTGACAATATTGATGATAGTGACGATATCGACCTTGACCCTGATAGGGAGCTGGAGTTTCTAACTAGTATGAATATTCTACCTCTGGATATACTGCCGGAAATAGACCGATTTTATATCACCTTGCAATTCGAATTAGCAAAAGCAATGTCTCCTTGCATAATATGGATTCCAAACATTCATGATCTGGATGCGGATGAGTCGAATTACTTATCCCTCGGTCTATTAGTGAACTATCTCTCCAGGGATTGTGAAAGATGTTCCACTGGAAATATTCTTATTATTGCTTCGACTCATATTCCTCAAAAAGTGGATCCCGCTCTAATAGCTCCGAATAAATTAAGTACATGCATTAAGATACGAAGGCTTCTTATTCCACAACAACGAAAACACTTTTTCACTCTTTCATATACTAAGGGATTTCACTTGGAAAAGAAAATGTTCCATACTAATGGATTCGGGTCCATAACCATGGGTTCCAATGTACGAGATCTTGTAGCACTTACTAATGAGGCCTTATCGATTAGTATTATACAAAAAAAATCCATTATAGACACTAATATAATTAGATCTGCTCTTCATAGACAAACTTGGGATTTGCGATCTCAGGTAAGATCGGTTCAGGATCATGGGATCCTTTTCTATCAGATAGGAAGGGCTGTTTCACAAACTGTACTTCTAAGTAATTCCTCCATAGATCCTATATCTATCTATATGAAGAAGAAATCATGTAACGAGGGGGATTCTTATTTGTACAAATGGTACTTCGAACTTGGAACGAGCATGAAGAAATTAACGATACTTCTTTATCTTTTGAGTTCTTCTGCCGGATCGGTCGCTCAAGACCTTTGGTCTCTACCCGGACCTGATGAAAAAAATGGGATCACTTCTTATGGACTCGTTGAGAATAATTCTGATCTAGTTCATAGCCTATTAGAAGTAGAAGGCGCTCTGGTGGGATCCTCACGGACAGAAAAAAATTGCAGTCAGTTTGATAATGATCGAGTGACATTGCTTCTTCGGTCCGAACCAAGGAATCCCTTAAATATGATTCAAAATGGATCTCGTTATATCGTTGATCAGAATGAAAAATATGAATCGGAGTTTGAAGAAGGGGGAGGAGCCTTCGACCCGCAACAGATAGAAGAGGATTTTTTCAATCACATAGTTTGGGCTCCTAGAATATGGCGCCCTTGGGGCTTTCTATTTGATTATATCGAAAGGCCCAATGAATTGGGATTTCCCTATTGGGCCAGGTCATTTCGGGGCAAGCAGATCATTTATGATGAAGAGGATGAGCTTCAAGAAAATGATTCTGAGTTCTTACAGGGTGGAACC